AATTTTTGATATGGATCCTTTAAATATAAACTTTAATGAACAGAGTCGAGAAAATAATCTATTTTTTTACAAAAAAATAGATTATCAATCGATTTGATAATAATGCAAGGATTACCCAGTAATCCGCCTTGCTCTCACTAAAGTGATATCCATATAGATAGCTAGATAGCAATATATCACTTGTGACTTTCTTTGTTACAAAACAAAAATTTGAATCTAAAATTGAAATGATTATGATGAAATCATAAGAAGGAATATGTAAGCTACCCACTTGATTTCCATGGGATTGTAGTTCAATTGGTCAGAGCACCGCCCTGTCAAGGCGGAAGCTGCGGGTTCGAACCCCGTCAGTCCCGGCGGATTCAATACATCACATCAACTCCCCTTTTTGTTTCGGGGCAAGGGGATGAAAATGGTTTCATTTATCTTTTTGTTTTATTTTTCTTTTTTCATAAAGCAAAAGTCGATTATTTTCACTCGGGTAGAGAGACATATAGAAATTAATTATAATTATTGAGAGGATTCAACACTTCAAGAAAGAGATACTGTATGGGGTTTCCGCTTTTTGTCAACTGATCTGCGTGTAGGAAAATGGAATAGGATAGCGTATAATACATTTGCCAAGAGTACCTATATATACTTTTCTTTCTATGAAGTCAAGGAATTTCAAATAGTTCGAATCCAACCAAGGAAAGAGGTTATTTTAAAAATAAAGAGAAAATGCGTCTTCACTAATGAATATGCTCTTTTTAAAGATTAGAGTCGATGTCGAAGAAAAAACTCGTAAGAAAAATTAACTCGTTAATTTTTTGGAATATTTTCGTTTTTTTACTGGGACTCGTCTTTGTCACATTTCCTTTCTTTGTTTTCCAAAAAGATGATAGACCCTTTAAATTTTTTTTATTTCAAAATTGAACTTCGTACTTTTTTTCTCTATTTGATTTCTATTGTTTATTTAAGGTTCTTTAGAAACTATTTTTGTAAAGAATCGAAGTAGAAAAGGTTTTTTTATGATACTTCATCAGATGATTGTACAAGGAAAGTAAACTAAACTACTAGGTTGTAGAAAAGAAAGCCGGGAAAAAGAATCATAAATAAATATTTTTTTGATTGGATCAGGAATCTCATTATGTATTCGGTGTGGATAAAAGATCTTCCTATGTTATACTATTAAATTCTTGACGATGAATCGATTTTAGATTTTATAGCTCCGATATTGTTATTCATGATATTTCTTTCATTCGATATCATCGAAATCTAATTAATCTGAGTGAGTTTACAAGCGAAAGATTTCTCATCTCTATGGGATTAAATCCCGAGATATTCCAAAGAAAAAAAAAATAATAATAAACGATTAAATTATGGAAGTCAATATTCTTGCATTTATTGCTACTGCACTCTTCATTCTCGTTCCTACTGCTTTTTTGCTTATAATTTACGTAAAAACGGTTAGTCAAAATGATTAATTTGAATACAATTTTACTATCAATGAAAAAAAAAAAAGATTTCAATTTCTCGTCTTAAATGAAAGGAATGCATTAGACTCAGTAGTAGTATCCTAAGGGGCCCGCTAGTATGGTAGAAAGAGATCTCTTTCTACCATACTAGCCATTTTGGTTATTGTAATGTATAAAGATACAAGTGAAATATCTTAATATAAAGGAATCCACCTATATCTCTCTTTTTCTTTATAAACGTCAATATAAATTAAATAGAATATGAAATGTATGTACATACTTTCTCAATTTCGTTTGTTTGATCCATTTAATACAGAAAATCCCAATTCGATGGAAGCTTCTTCAGATTTCGAAAGGGGTTACCCCATGAATGGTTAACCGTGTAAACACTAATATAAAACTAGAAAATGAGTCAATAAAACAAAACATAAATCCAATTTCTAAAAAAAAAATCTTAAAAAAAATTGCCGAACGGTATAGAAAACTCAAACAATTGATACAGGTTGATAGAGTTTGATTATTACCGCAATTAGAAGTATTTCTAGAGTCCACTTCTTCCCCACACTACGAGAGAGAGGGAAAATGTAAAAACTACCATTAAAGCAGCCCATGCGAGACTTACTATATCCATGTGAATTCTGTCCCCTATTTCTATGAATATGAAGAAACTATTCCATTATTGTTCACTAATAATAGTGAAATCACTGGTGCAGAGTCAAAAAAAGGGAGAGGTATTTGGTCACCATTGATGAACTACTCCAAAAAATCCACTTATCTTATAATGAGTTATTCTTATTATAGAATTTCTAGTAGAATCGACAAGATGTAAACACAAGCAAACGGACACTTTTCGAAGTATCCAAGGAATCTGACTCACATGTAGAAAGAATAAGACTTTTTCTTTCTTTTATCGTTTTTTATTTTTGGAAGTAAAATGAAAGGCAATTCTTAATCTAATCTAATATTGATTGAATGTCTGAGCATTCCGAGACTTTCATGAGTCTGTATCCAAAGTATCTTAGGTCCTTTCCAAAACTATTAATTTAATTCCCTCTCTGGCTATCCAATCTAATTGAAGACTCAGTAAGTGGAACTAAATTAGTAGTGGCAAGTAAAGATTTACGGATTTCCCTACACTACTTTAAGTTTTCCTTGAATCTGATAGGCAAAACTTTAGGTTAGAGAATAGAACCTCGAGAGCCAGGGGCTTAGAATAACGAAAAGAAAGTATCAAGAGTCTTTTCCTCCGTTTGTTATAGTTATAATAGGGGGTTTAAAGTCTGTTGTTGAGGCGGCACCCGGATTTGAACTGGGGAAAAAGGATTTGCAGTCCCCCGCCTTACCACTCGGCCATGCCGCCAAAACCATAGAAACTAGATTCCAATTGTATTTTTTTTTCAACTCCGAAAAATGTATATAGATTTTCAGTCACAAAATATAGAATCCAGTACAAACCAGAACCATTAACTATTGACTGTAAATTCATGACCATTTTTGAATTAAAATTCAAATCTACATTTTTTTTATTTCTAATAATATTAAGAAAATCATTAGAAATGGATTTATAACTAATCTATATTGAGTTTTTTCAATTAAAAAGAAATCTTCTTCAATTTCAATTATAAGAGTAATGATGAGTATATGTAAACCCTAGAATCAGAACATACGTTATAGAGTTATAGCTCTATAATGGGGTATTTTATCTCTCTAGGTATGAGTCATTCTCAATAAATTTTTATATTTCAATTTTTCATTGAATACCTTGAAGAGAAAATTTCCTTTTTTATAGAGCACAGCATGTGCTGTCCCAAATAGAACTAACTGTACCACAAAAAAAGAAGAAAAAGAGACATATATATCTGTGCATTCTTTTTTATTTTAATAATAAAAAAAATTAATAAATAAAAAAACACAAGTTTTCTTACCTACTTCAATTCACTGATATTCTAACTATTCTATTAAAAAAAGGTAAAAATAAATCTCTTTTCTGCAAATATTTTTTTGAACAATGAAATACAAATACATGAAAAAGTAACGTGGTTAAAAAAAAAGTTTTCTATTTATTATATGTTTATCTGCTCGAACAGATCCAATGATGAATACATTTTTTATGGTATGCAATCGAATTGGAATATGTAATATCATAGGTGAAAATGAAATTACTTTTTTTTTCTAGTCTTTACAAAACTACGTAAGTTCCAGTGGTATTTCTCAATTCTGTTCCATTTGGATCTATTTCTTATAAAAAATTCCAATTGAATCTAGTCTCCGTTCATACGTATTTCATACATTCCATATATCTTGGAGTTGGATAAAATTTCATGTGATTCAGTAAACAGAATAGAAATTCCATTATTGCTAGATCGAATTCTATGGATATGATTCGGTGAAGAATGAGAGATGGGATGGGATTTTTTCAATAAACGGATAAATGGGAAATTCAAAAAAGATGCTTGGGGATGGAAAAGAGGGAACATCTACAATACCCGGATTTAATCAGATACAATTTGAAGGGTTTTATCGGTTTATTGATCAGGGTTTAATAGAAGAACTTTCTAAGTTTCCAAAAATTGAAGATATAGATCACGAAATTGAATTTCAATTATTTGTGGAAACATATCAATTGGTAGAACCTCTGATAAAAGAACGAGATGCTGTCTATGAATCACTTACATATTCTTCTGAATTATATGTATCCGCGGGATTAATTTGGAAAACCAGTAGGAATATGCAAGAACAAAGAATTTTTATTGGAAACATTCCTTTAATGAATTCCCTTGGAACTTCTATAGTAAACGGAATATACAGAATTGTGATCAATCAAATATTGCAAAGTCCTGGTATCTATTACCAGTCAGAATTGGATCATAACGGGATTTCGGTCTATACCGGCACCATAATATCAGATTGGGGAGGCAGGTTAGAATTAGAGATTGATAAAAAAGCAAGAATATGGGCTCGGGTGAGTAGGAAACAGAAAATATCTATTCTAGTTCTATCATCAGCTATGGGTTCGAATCTACGAGAAATTCTAGAGAATGTTTGCTACCCTGAAATTTTCTTATCTTTCTTGACCGATAAGGAGAAAAAAAAAATTGGGTCAAAAGAAAATGCTATTTTGGAGTTTTATCAACAATTTTCTTGTGTAGGTGGGGATCCAATATTTTCTGAATCCTTATGTAAGGAATTACAAAAAAAATTCTTTCACCAAAGGTGTGAATTAGGAAGGATTGGTCGTCGAAATATTAATTGGAGACTTAATCTTAATATACCTCAGAACAATATATTTTTGTTACCACGAGATATATTAGCAGCTGCCGATCATTTGATTGGGATGAAATTTGGAATGGGTACACTTGATGATATGAATCATTTGAAAAATAAACGTATTCGCTCTGTAGCGGATCTTTTACAAGACCAGCTCGGGTTGGCTCTGGCTCGTTTAGAAAATGTAGTTAAGGGAACTATCTCCGGAGCAATTAGGCATAAATTGATACCTACTCCTCAAAATTTGGTAACTTCAACTCCGTTAACAACTACTTATGAATCCTTTTTCGGATTACACCCATTATCTCAAGTTTTGGATCGAACTAATCCATTGACACAAATCGTTCATGGGAGAAAATTGAGTTATTTGGGCCCTGGCGGATTAACAGGGCGAACTGCTAATTTTCGGATACGAGATATCCATCCTAGTCACTATGGGCGTATTTGTCCCATTGACACGTCTGAAGGAATCAATGTTGGACTTATTGGATCTTTATCAATTCATGCCAGGATTGGTGATTGGGGGTCGTTAGAAAGTCCATTTTATGAACTCTTTGAGAAATCAAAAAAAGCACGGATACGGATGCTTTTTTTATCACCAAGTCAAGATGAATATTATATGATAGCGGCAGGAAATTCTTTGGCTCTTAATCGGGGCATTCAAGAAGAACAGGCTGTTCCAGCTCGATACCGCCAAGAATTTTTGACTATCGCATGGGAGGAGGTTCATCTTCGAAGCATTTTCCCTTTCCAATATTTTTCCATTGGAGCTTCTCTAATTCCTTTTATCGAACATAATGATGCGAATCGTGCTTTAATGAGTTCTAATATGCAACGTCAAGCAGTTCCACTTTCTCGGTCCGAAAAGTGCATTGTTGGAACTGGGTTGGAACGCCAAGTGGCTTTAGATTCAGGGGTTCCCGCTATAGCCGAACACGAGGGAAAAATCCTTTATACTGACACTGAGAAGATCGTTTTTTCGGGCAATGGGGATACTTTAAGCATTCCATTAATTATGTATCAACGCTCAAACAAAAATACTTGTATGCATCAAAAACCTCAGGTTCGGCGGGGTAAATGCATTAAAAAGGGACAAATTTTAGCGGATGGTGCTGCTACAGTTGGTGGGGAACTCGCTTTGGGGAAAAATATATTAGTGGCTTATATGCCATGGGAAGGATACAATTTTGAAGATGCGGTACTCATTAGTGAGTGTCTAGTATATGGTGATATTTATACTTCTTTCCACATACGGAAATATGAAATTCAGACGCATGTGACAACCCAAGGTCCTGAAAGGATCACTAAAGAAATACCGCATCTAGAAGGCCGTTTACTCCGAAATTTAGACAAAAATGGAATTGTGATGCTAGGATCGTGGGTTGAAACGGGTGATATTTTAGTAGGTAAATTAACGCCTCAAGTGGCGAAAGAATCCTCCTATGCTCCGGAAGATAGGTTATTACGCGCCATACTTGGCATTCAGGTATCGACTTCAAAAGAAACTTGTTTAAAATTGCCTATAGGTGGTAGAGGTCGAGTTATTGATGTCAGATGGGTTCAGAAAAAGGGGGGTTCAAGTTATAACCCAGAAATAATTCGTGTATATATTTCACAGAAACGTGAAATCAAAGTAGGTGATAAAGTAGCTGGAAGACATGGAAATAAAGGTATCATTTCAAAAATTTTGCCTAGACAGGATATGCCTTATTTGCAAGACGGGAGACCCGTGGATATGGTCTTCAACCCATTAGGAGTACCCTCACGCATGAATGTAGGACAGATATTTGAATGCTCGCTTGGGTTAGCGGGAAGTCTGTTAGATAGACATTATCGAATAGCCCCTTTTGATGAGAGATATGAACAAGAGGCTTCGAGAAAACTGGTGTTTTCTGAATTATATGAAGCCAGTAAGCAAACAGCGAATCCATGGGTATTTGAACCCGAGTATCCAGGAAAAAGCCGCATTTTTGATGGAAGAACAGGAGATCCTTTTGAACAGCCTGTGATAATAGGAAAGCCCTATATCTTGAAATTAATTCATCAGGTTGATGATAAAATACACGGACGTTCTAGTGGACATTATGCACTTGTTACACAACAACCCCTTAGAGGCCGTTCCAAGCAGGGGGGGCAGCGGGTAGGCGAAATGGAGGTTTGGGCTCTAGAGGGGTTTGGTGTTGCTCATATTTTACAAGAGATGCTTACTTATAAATCTGATCATATTAGAGCGCGCCAAGAAGTGCTTGGTACCACTATCATTGGAGGAACAATACCTAAACCAGAAGATGCTCCAGAATCTTTTCGATTACTTGTTCGAGAACTACGATCTTTGGCTCTGGAACTGAATAATTTCCTTGTATCTGAGAAGAATTTCCAGATTAATAGGAAGGAAGTTTAATCGGAATGAATCACAAAATTTCTTATATGATCGATCGGTATAAACATCAACAACTCCGAATTGGATTAGTTTCTCCTCAGCAAATAAGTGCTTGGGCCACTAAAATAATACCTAATGGAGAGATAGTTGGAGAGGTGACAAAACCCTATACTTTTCATTACAAAACCAATAAACCGGAAAAAGATGGATTATTCTGTGAAAGGATTTTTGGGCCTATAAAGAGTGGAATTTGCGCTTGTGGAAATTATCGAGTGATCGGAGATGAAAAAGAAGACCCGAAATTTTGTGAACAATGTGGGGTTGAATTTGTTGATTCTCGGATACGAAGATATCAAATGGGATACATAAAACTCACATGTCCTGTAACTCATGTAT